TAGAAATATTTGGAAGAAAAAGGGATATTGGGCAGCGATAAAAGCTTTATCTTTAGCTAAATCTATTTCTACCGGGTATTCAAAAAGTTTTTTTTGTCCGACAAACAGGTAATAAAGCTTTGGAGTAATCTGAATCGACATGACTCGATGAATTTGATAATTCATAAAATCAAAATAAATAATTCACATGTTTTGAACTCATCTATATGAAATAGAACTGAACCGGCTGTTGTGGTATGTAGAAGAAAAATTCTTCTATCTATTGGGTTCTAATAACAATACTATTTTCTTTTTCTTTTTTGAAAAAAAAAAAAGAAAAAGAAAATAAATATATGTATCCCAAATAGTTATACGTCATTAATCTTTTTGGAAAATTTGAAAAAAAAAAACTATGCCCTTTATGATATGAAGAATTTTTTTCCGTAGGCGAGTATAAAATCTGTAGTAAAAATTACTGAATTCTTGAAACTATGAAAATAATGGATTAAAATATTTTAAGACTTTGCTTTGTAACTTTTCGGATCCCCTTTAGATCGATATTTATGTATGAACAAGAAGTCAATCTTCCGCAATCCAAAATAGATTCGGATATATAGATTGATCAATTCTAGGGTCCAAACATAAGATCTATTTTAGATATAGATTTTCTTTCTAATAAACTTTATTTAATTTATATGTAAATGACATACCTTATGAGAAAAGAAAATCCTGATAGAGATTGAAACTCTTTTATTTCATATGCAGCCCAATACCTAACCAATTTGGTAAATCTTCACACGACGAATTATGTATACAATCAGGATCCCAACCATTAATGCAGTTTGAATACCAAACTAAATAAAAATTTCCAGAAAACCCTTGGACCTAGTTATCCAATTGTGATACATAAAAAAGCCTATTTATTTTCTTTTGTTCATTGAAACATGAATTATCAAAAATACTGAAGGGAAAATTCTAAGTTCTAGACCTCAACTGAGGCCATAACCGTCTAGTTCCAACTGTTCCGAGAGAGTTTATACTACGTGAAAACCCGTTGTTAAAAATGACAGCACATTGCAATAATATTATTGAGCGTTCAAATATTCATTTGAACAAGTCTTTATTCGTCGATTCTAACGTTTCCTAAAACATATTGCATTGAATTCTTCAATATTGACGATTGAACATCATATGGACTATGATGACTTCGATCAAGCCGCTATGGTGAAATCGGTAGACACGCTGCTCTTAGGAAGCAGTGCTAAAGCATCTCGGTTCGAATCCGAGTGGCGGCATCTCTAAGGGGGGCACTAGAAATCCTATAATAAATATAATTCGGAACTACAATTTTGTAATTGGGGGCCCCCTTTTAATAATTTTTTATGATATTTACGACCCTAGAACATATATTAACTCATATCTCTTTTTCGATCGTTTCAATTGTTATTACGATTCATTTGATGACTTTCTTGGTCCATGAAATTATAGGACTATATGATTCGTCAGAAAAAGGCATGATAGCCACTTTTTTCTGTATAACAGGATTATTAGTTACTCGTTGGATTTATTCGGGACATTTTCCATTAAGTGATTTATATGAATCATTAATCTTCCTTTCGTGGAGTTTCTCCATTATTCATATGGTTCCTAAAATGGAGAACTACAAAAAGAAAAATGATTTAAGCACAATAATCGCGCCAAGCGCTATTTTTACCCAAGGATTTGCGACTTCGGGTCTTTCAACTCAAATACATCAATCTGCAATATTAGTCCCCGCTCTACAATCCCAGTGGTTAATGATGCACGTAAGTATGATGGTATTGAGCTATGCAGCTCTTTTATGCGGATCATTATTATCAATAGCTCTTTTATTCATTACATTTCGAAAAAACATAGGCATTGTTGGCAAAAGCAATAATTTATTAATTGGGTCATTTTACTTTGGTGAAATCCACTACTTGAATGAAAAAAGAAGTTTTTTACAGAGCACTTCTTTTCTTTCATTTAGAAATTATCACAGGTATCAATTGACTCAGCGATTGGATCATTGGAGTTATCGTATCATTAGTCTAGGGTTTACCTTTTTAACCATAGGTATTCTTTCGGGAGCGGTATGGGCTAATGAGGCATGGGGATCTTATTGGAATTGGGACCCCAAGGAAACTTGGGCATTTATTACTTGGACCATATTCGCGATTTATTTACATATTAGAACAAATCGGAATTTGCAAGGCGCGAATTCGTCAATTGTGGCTTCTGCGGGATTTCTTATAATTTGGATATGCTATTTTGGGGTCAATCTATTAGGAATAGGACTACATAGTTATGGTTCATTCACATTAACATCTAATTGAAGAAATGGACTAAATACATAGGAATATCAATCCATATAAGGAAAGTTTGTGCGAGTTTTTGAGGACCATTTAGTAGTGATTGAAAATGTAAATGGTTCTCAAAAACTCGAGATGTATCTGATTCCAATTTCGATTCACTTCATTTTTTCTTTTGTTTTTTCATTGTACAGTGAACGATCTTTTAAATAACAGGATTATTTGACGTCTTATTGATGAAAACTATTTATAAAAGTAATTAGATAGAATAGTTTCTGCCTTGTCAACTGATAGTGAGAGAAGGAAATCGGGATAAATACCGATACCTATTACGGGTAGAAAGATACAGATCGAAACAAATAGTTCGCGTGGTCCAGAATCCAAAAAAGAAGAATTTGGAACATGAAACAGCTTGTATCCATAGAATATCTGACGTGACATAGATAATGAATAAATAGGAGTTAATATCATTCCAATTGCCATTACAAAAGTCATTATTACTTTTGGCATTAAAAGATATTTCGGACTAGTAATTATTCCAAAAAAGACTACCGATTCTGCAACAAAACCACTCATTCCTGGCAACGCAAGAGAAGCCATCGAGAAACTACTGAACATGGTAAATATTTTTGGCATGGGGATGGCTATTCCTCCCATTTCGTCGAGATAAACAAGACGTATTCTATCGTACGTCGTTCCTGCCAAGAAAAAAAGTGCGGCGCCAATAAATCCATGAGAAATTATTTGTAAAATAGCTCCATTGAGACCCATATCGGTTATGGAACCAATTCCTATAATTGTGAAACCCATATGAGATACCGAGGAATAGGCTATTCTCTTTTTTAAATTGCGTTGACCTGGAGAAGTTGAAGCTGCATAGATTATTTGAATCGTTCCTACTATTATCAACCAAGGAGAAAATATCGAATGGGCGTGGGGTAATAATTCCATATTGATCCGAATTAACCCATATGCTCCCATTTTTAATAAGATTCCGGCTAGAAGCATACATGTACTGTAATGTGCTTCTCCATGGGTATCTGGTAACCATGTATGTAAGGGCAGACTCGGCGATTTGACAGCATAAGCAATAAAGAAACCAAAATATAATATTATTTCCAATTCCAAGGGATATGATTGATTAGCTGATGTTTCAAAATTTAATGTTGGTTCATTAGGACCATATAAACCCATACCTAGAACTCCCATTAAGAGAAAAATTGAACCCCCCGCAGTGTACAAAATAAACTTTGTAGCGGAGTACAGACGTTTCTTACCTCCCCACATGGATAAAAGTAGGTAAACAGGAATTAATTCCAACTCCCACATGATGAAAAAAAGTAAAAGGTCCCGAGAAGAAAATAATCCTATTTGACCGCTGTACATTCCTAACATTAGGAAATAGAACAATCGTGAATCTCGAGTAACTGGCCGAGCCGCTAAAGTAGCTAAAGTAGTGATGAATCCCGTCAGTAAAATGGGTCCTATGGAAAGTCCATCGATTCCTAATCTCCAGTGAAAATCAAAAATATTTATCCATTTATAATCCTCCTTCAATTGGATTAATGGATCGTCCAATTGAAAATGATAACAGAATGCATAAGTTGTTAGAAGGAGTTCTAACATGGAGATACAAATAGTGTACCACCGAACCACCCTATTTCCTCTATGAGGGAGAAAGAAAATTGATAAACCCGCGGATATTGGAAAAACGACAATTATTGTTAACCAAGGAAAATAACTCGTGATAAAGACAAGATAGACTTTGACCAGAAAAACCCGCACTCGAGAAAATCGATTTTCTCGAGTGCGGGTTTTTGTCGGTAAAAAGGAATCAAATGGATTCAAGTGGAATTGTATAAAACGTATCAATAAGCTAGACCCATGCTGCGAGTTGTCTCATGCCATAAATAAACCCGAACACTCAAGAAATCTGTTGGACAAGCGGATTCACATCTCTTACAACCTACACAGTCCTCCGTTCTTGGAGCAGAAGCAATTTGCTTAGCTTTGCATCCGTCCCAAGGTATCATTTCCAATACATCTGTGGGACAAGCTCGTACACATTGAGTACACCCTATACATGTATCATAAATCTTTACCGAATGTGACATTGGATTTATCCATTTTTTGAACGTTATCAATTTTCGATCTGGTCAAATAAGTAGTAACTGAATCATATATTGTAAACACCAGACGAATCAATAGTTTACCAGAATTTTTTTGATAATCAATCTCCTTCTGGATCTGTTCATGAAAGAGAGCCAAGATATTTTGATATCTTACGTTTCAGCAAACATAGTCATACGGGTTATCCATAACACACTAATTTGAATTAGTAAATATTCTATCTGTCTTTATCTATATCATTACGACTATCGACTATTTATTCAACAAATTCGATTGATTGATACGAGTTGATTTTCTGTTACGATAGATCGACGAAATAATAGCCGGTCCAATAGCAGCTTCAGCGGCTGCAATAGCTATAACAAAGATTGAGAAAATGTCTCCTTTTAATTGACGACTATCAAATAAATTCGAAAATGTTACTAGATTTATATTAACCGCATTCAGTATAAGCTCAAGACACATAAGCGCTCTAACCATGTTTCGGCTTGTGATCAATCCAAAAATACCGATAGAAAATAAATAGGCGCCTAAAATAAGTACATGCTCAGTCATCATTGACCAACTCCCCATCAATCGAGATTGATTTCAATATGAACAAGAGTAAAATTTCACCGATTTGATTGACTAGAATCTAACAAGTACGAAACAAAGGAAGGTATCAGTAATATATCGAACTAAAACTCAAACCCCTTCAATTTCATATATAACAGTAAAATAGAAAAATAGAACTGAAGAAAAATTGATGTGATATGATAATCATAACACAGAACAAAACAGGGCCTTTCTTATTATTTTGAATTTATAATTCTAAGTATTTATTACTGACGAGCCATAGCAATTGCACCTATCAAGGCAACTAAAAGAATTATAGAAATGAGTTCAAAGGGAAGATAAAAATCTGTTGATAAATGAATTCCTATTTGTTGAACGCTACTTGTCAGGTCCTGCTCTATAATCTGGTTTGATCTTGTAGTCCAAATAATCCCGTACCATGACGTATTTGAAATAATAGTAATTAGTGAAAAAAGAATACTCGTACAAACCAGTAAAGTGACTCCATCTCCAACTGTCAAAAGATATAAATCCTTGTAATATTCTGAACCATTCATGAACATCACAGCAAATACGATTAAGACATTTATGGCCCCTACGTAAATAAGGAGCTGTGCAGCGGCTACAAAATAGGAGTTAGATGGAATATGGAATAAAGATATACAAACAAGAACTAATCCCAATGAAAAGGCAGAATAAATTGGATTGGTAAATAATACCACTCCTAGGCCTCCTAATATAAGACCCGATCCCAGAAACACTAAAAGAATATCATGTATTGGTCCAGGTAAATCCATTATGTGTAAAATAAAAATAAGAAATAAATAAGTTGAAATATTTCATGACCTTACTGACTACTGACCGGGCTAGGAACAAGAAGGTTATCCTTTATTTCTTTTTTTTTGTAAAGGATACGTTCCTAATTGAATTGAATCCCAGTGTGGTGTGGATTGATGTAGATACACTTATTGGACCAATCCTTCTTCTGTATCCGAAAAAACGGTTGGAATTGTATATTTCGAAATCATTACGGATATATGAATCTATTCTAAATCCAAATCAAGCCGTGATTCTCAACAATCAACGGTTATGTTTTGTAGTTACTAACCAACCAAAAAGAAAGAAACTACGCTCCTTTAGATCAAAACTGAATCTTAGTAATCGTTCTTGAATTAAGGAGGTTGGTTATCCATGGCTATTTTTATTTGAGTTGAATTCATAATTGGTCGAATTGTGTAATCTCCAATTACTGACATTGGTAACCGACCCAAAGCAATTTGATTAAAATTCAACTCGTGACGATCATAAGTAGAGAGTTCATATTCTTCAGTCATTGATAAACAGTTTGTTGGACAATACTCGACGCAGTTACCACAAAATATACAGATTCCAAAATCAATACTATAATTAAGCAGTCGTTTCTTTCTAATATCTGTTTCCAATCTCCAATCAACAACGGGTAGATCTATGGGACATACACGAACACATACTTCACAAGCAATGCATTTATCAAATTCAAAGTGGATTCGACCGCGGAAACGTTCTGATACGATCGATTTTTCATAAGGATATTGAATAGTTACAGGTAAACGATTCGCGTGAGATAAGGTAATCATGAAACTTTGACCAATGTACCTTGCTGCTCGTATTGTTTGTTGACCGTAATTCATGAATCCAGTCACCATAGGGAACATATTGTGGATATCTATGAATAAATTGATGTTTCTTTCTCTTGCTTGAGAGGGGTTATGAATTGCGAATATGGATTCTGTTACAATGAAAGGAGTTGGGAAGAAGTTGTCAATAATAGATTACCTAGGGAAACGGGTAAAAGAAATTTCCATCCAAGATTTAATAGTTGGTCCATTCTCATCCTAGGTAAAGTCCATCTTGTTGTGATAGAAATGAACAGGAACAAATAAGCTTTAGCTAATGTAATAAGGATACCAATTGTTGTTCCAAAGACTCCACCCGTTTTATTTATTCCGAAAAGTTCAGGAATGAATATGTACGGAATATATGGATCCCACCCACCTAAGTAAAGAACTGTTACAAATAATGAAGAAACTAGTAGATTTAGGTAAGAAGCAACGTAAAATAAACCAGATTTGATACCTGAATATTCAGTTTGATAACCTGCTACTAATTCCTCTTCTGCTTCTGGTAAATCAAAGGGTAATCTCTCACATTCTGCTAGGGAAGAAATTAGAAAAACTAAAAACCCTATAGGTTGACGCCACAGATTCCATCCCCAAAACCCATATTTTGACTGTGCCTCAACTATATCAACTGTACTTGAACTGTTAGATAATCATAGTCGATGATAACATCACCGTTCCCATCGCTATTCCAGAACCGTACATGAAACCTCAGCTTCATACGGCTCCTCAACGGCCACAAAAAAATCGAAAGACATTTTTGGTTCCTTATTACTTTGCCATGTTTGTAGGGTGGATAGAGTAAAGATGCATCGGAGAGTTCTGAATTCGACCAAAGAAATTCTGTCTGCTATAAAAACAAATAAAAAGCGCTTCTGAATTGATCTCATCCTTTCTTTTCAAAATCTAATTGATTTTTGTTTAGTAATAGCTTAATCCTTCAATAAAATACTCGTACTCGTTGTATCAATAGACGATCCATATCTTTCGATTACGAAAAATAATTAGACACTACATACACTAGTTCATGAATCATAATAGGAATTCCATCCGTATGAATATGGATGAGTTGGAGGAGATAAACAAAGACATCTTAGTTTAGTATAGTATTCGGGTTTTCCTATTGTATTTTATTTCTTTCGTTCCTGTTCTTCTTTCTCACTAAAAAGAAAAAGAGGGCCAAAAAAAGGAAAGGATTATTTCGTTCCTGATAATTATTTCTTTAATCAGTGGATAAGAGCATACTCTGGATCAGAATCGTGAGGAAGTACTGCTTGATCATTTCTACCAACTTCAAGTCCTCATTATGATTCCTTTTATGGCAAAATATCCTCTTGGATACCTTACATTATCTCTATTATTAATCCTTTGTGTACCTTGGTGTTCCTAACCGTCCACTCATTTTTGATTGATCCCCGGTATGGTAATACATACAATACAATTGTAGAAACTCTATAAAGTTGATCTTTTGCATCCGCTTCAAGTCATGGTGACTAATCAACCAATCTTGGGATAAACAGTTTCTACTGCTTATGTTTGCTTTCACCTTACTCTTGTACATAGGGAATGAGAATCAATCTTTTGACTGCGAATTTATAAGCTGTTTTGTTTCACTCATATAACTATCTGGTTTAATTCATTGACCCGAATGATGAATAAAAAAAAAAAGAAAAATATCTATTCAATACATTCAACCCCTTTCCTAGAAAGAAAGGAAAGAGGTAAAAGTTCATGTTCGAACGAATCACACGTAGAGATATTGATAACACGCATGGAGTTAACGGTATTTCATAACTAATGGATTGAGCAGCGGCTCGTAGACCACCCGAAAAGGAATATTTATTATTCGATCCATATCCTGACATAAGAAGTCCAATAGGAGCAATACTGGAAATAGCGATCCATAAAAAAACACCTATACTGAGATCGGCTAGAACAAAACGATAGCCAAAAGGAATTGCTGAATAACTTAGTAGAATGGATATGACTGCTATAGATGGTCCGATACTGAATAACCGAACATCTCCTCTAGACGGTAGAAGATCTTCTTTGAAAAGTAGTTTGATCCCATCCGCCGGAGCTTGAAGAATTCCCAAGGGACCGGCATATTCAGGACCAATACGTTGTTGTATTCCTGCAGAAATTTCTCTTTCTAACCACACAATCACGAGTACACCTATTGTGATTCCTACTATAGGAGTAAAAATAGGAACAAGCAACCATACGAGGCCATACACCTCTTTTAAGGATTCCGATCTGGAAAAAGAATTGATAGCTTGTATTTCTGTCGTATCAATTATCATTTCAACGATCAACTTCTCCCATAATGATATCTATACTACCTAGTATCGTCATGATATCGGCCAATTTCATTCTTTTAACTAGCTGAGGAAGAATTTGCAAATTGATGAAACCGGGTGGACGAATTTTCCATCTCCAGGGAAAACCACTATTATCTCCGATCAGAAAAATTCCCAATTCTCCTTTTGGAGCTTCAACTCTCACATAAAGTTCTTGTTTCGGCAATTCAAAAGTGGGAGAAGGCTTTTTACTAATGAATCGATATTTAAAATCATTCCATTCGAAATCCCTTGTCTTTGCTTTATCAAAGCGCCGTACTTCTAAATTCTCATAGGGCCCGCCTGGAATTCCTTCCAGAGCCTGTTGAATAATTTTTATGGATTCCGCCATTTCACTGATTCGTACTAAATAACGAGCTAATGAGTCTCCTTCTTTTTGCCATTGGACTTCCCAATCGAATTCATCATAACACTCATAACGATCAACTTTACGAAGATCCCACTGGATTCCGGAAGCTCGTAGCATTGGTCCTGATAAACCCCAATTTATTGCTTCTTCTCCACCAATAATGCCCACCCCTTCAACTCGTTCCAAAAAAACGGGATTCCGCGTAATAAGTTTTTGATATTCAACAACTCCTGTTAAAGAATAATCGCAGAAATCCAAACATTTATCTATCCAGCCATGAGGTAGATCAGCAGCTACTCCCCCGATACGGAAAAAATTATGCATCATTCGCATGCCTGTGGCAGCTTCGAATAGATCATATAGCAATTCCCTCTCCCTGAAAATATAGAAGAAAGGAGTCTGTGCACCGATATCTGCCATAAAAGGACCAAGCCATAATAAATGAGAAGCTATACGACTCAACTCCAGCATAATGACTCTGATATAGCTAGCTCTTTTAGGTACTTGAATATTTCCCAATTGTTCTGGTGCATTTACTGTTATTGCCTCTGTGAACATAGTAGCTAAATAATCCCAACGTGTTACATAGGGTAAATACTGTATAATTGTTCGGTTTTCCGCAATTTTTTCCATCCCCCTATGTAAATAACCCAATACGGGTTCACAGTCAATAACATCTTCACCATCTAGAGTAACGATGAGTCGAAGAACACCATGCATTGATGGGTGGTGTGGACCCATATTGACTATCATGAAGTCTTTTCTTGTTTCCGGTACAGTCATATGTTTTCTTACCCTGATTCATTATTTCATGAATTGCTGGAAACGGGGTTCATCAAAATTCAAGATCCAATAAACCAAATAATTCAAACGAATCTTCCAATTAACCAATTTTTTGTTCCCGAATATCCAACTGACTAATTAATTCTTTATAACGTACTCTATTTTTCTTTGACAAATAAGCCAGTAGTCGTTGACGTTTTCCAAGAATTTTCCGCAGGCCTCTCTGAGATGAATAGTCTCTTTTGTGCAATTCCAAATGGGAAGTAAGTCTACGTATCTTATTGGTGAAACTGAATATTTGAAATTCAACAGATCCTTTGTTTTTTTCTTCTTGCAGAATAACCGAGATTGATGAGTTTTTTATCATAAAAATTTCTTTTTCTTTTTTCTTTCTTTTCTGATATTACTGATCAGAAATAATAATAAAGCCGCCCGTTTAGGTCTGGTACGCACAATAAAATAATCTGGATTTAGTCATAAACTACTTTTGTCTTGTCTATCGAATCCAATTTTAAAGTGTATTTCTTAATTGGATTCGATAGACAAGACATGGTATATTTCGATGCTCACAAAAGGTAATGATTTGGACTTAAGAAAATTCTTCCGATTCATTCCTAGATCCAATTGCTATGATACATCATTGAATCAGTATCGTGTACCAGAATGTAACATAACTGTGTACCTCTGTATGCCTTTATCTGCTGGATATAACACGTAATATAGATATATAGCAAATGTACCATCAACTAATTTGAAGCGGATACATATATATCCTTGACATACTGAAACGACTTCCATTATTGGTATCAAACCAGTAGCGATTCATACAAGCTAAATCTTCTAATCGATAATTGGGCCAAAGAAACAATTTGAATTGGATCAATTTTTTTCTATCCGTATCAATATGCTTGTCCTCACTCAAAAAATGCACACAGTCCCTCATGTTGTAGCGGTCGACCAATACTGGATATCTATCCACAATTCTCCCACTTGCAGAATTAAAACAAATTCGAATTCTCAATTCTCTACGACGTCTAGTAGATGGAATATTTTCAGGAACAAGCAAATCATATTTTTTTTCTCGGCATATTTCATTAGTTTGGTGCTTATTTTTATGGACCAGGGAAATACCTATTATTTGATACATAATTGATTGTCCATCCAATTTTAGAAACAAACGAATCGGCTCGATAGTTATTATTCCTCTTTTTATGAATGTTGGAACATCTAGAATAGGATACGTCAAACGCCGTAGTGTCGCCAGGAAATTCATACGAATATCTCCTATTTCTATAGAGTATATATCAACATCGTTTGAATATTTCATCATCTTAAGCAGGAAACTAAATGTCCTGATATCCATTATCTCTGGTAGATTCAAAGAAGAATTTATGTTTAATTGAGAAACCAAATGTTTTCTCATTAATAAATTTAGTTGTGGCCCACTAATATCCTTCTTGGATTGGCTTTGTTTTCTACGGTTTTTAATGTCTGATTCCGCGGAATCAACAAAAAGATCTTTTTGTTGATTTGGCGGATCTGATCCAAGATTCTTTTGGTCCGACTGTTCTTTTTCTTTTTTTTCAGCTTCTTTTTCTTTACGAAGATACTCTTCGAATTCACGAAGATACCTTTTTTCTTGTTCGCTAAAGCTTTCATTATTTAAAAAAAGTAATTTAATTGGTATGATCCGCGGTTTACTCTTATATGCATCATAAAGTGGCACCAATTCTGAGAAGAACCAAGTTTCGATTTCTTGATTCGATATGGAACGATATAGCATTTCTTCATTCATTCCCATCCAATCAAAAAAACTTTTTTGATTGGATGGGTTTCTTTCTTGATGAATCGTGAGAGAAAAAAGATCTTTATTATCCATTATTTGATAATTATTAGTCCCAGTCTTAGTTTTTTTCTTTATGTTGGTCCCAGTATCTCTATTGATCCGGTGCTTAATACCAATATTCTTTCTACTAAAATAAAGAAGAGTTCTCCACTCCAAATATTTTCTACCCATATTTTTATCCGTATCGTTATCTCCTAGATAATCACTAATAGAAATATATGAGTATGAGTCCTTCTTGTCCTCATAATGAATATATTTATGTGATAAAAGATCATATCTGTAGTTTTTTGTGAATTTATATTTTTGAATCGGTAATGAATTCATTATATAATTTTTTTGTTTCTCGCAATGAATGGATTGGTCTTTTTCATATGAATTTTTTTTTGATTCTTTATTTTGACTCATATGACGTTTCCTGACCTTATTTCGCCATTTTTGCGATACTAATCTAGACCATCTAGTCTGAGAGAAATTGTATTGATAATGACCCCTTAACCAGTTTTTCCATTCATTCATTCCAGAATTCGGAAGTCTTTTGGAACTTGATTTGGCATCCAATATTCCTAGTGTCCACAAATATTCTTTTACTCTATCCTTAAAAAAAAGACGTGCTCCGTGATCTTGAAGTACAGATCTCAAGTGATACTTATTAATTACTTGTGTTTGCGATAAATTGTAAAATACATACGCTTGGGACAAAGAAGATAAGTCCCGAGAAATCTCTGATTCCTCATTACTAATATTAGTAATATGAAAAAGCGATTCTTTAAGAGTCGAAATAAAGTGAATTGTATTTTTATTTGTTTCAGAAATTTCTTCTTTATTTTTTTCAATATTATCAATGTATTTATTGATCGTTTTTTTTGATGATTCAAAGAAAGGTTGTGCATGAATTCTGAAACTATTAATGGTACATAGAAAAATATCCACGTATATTTTTTCAATGAAAGAATATACGAAACATTCCCATTTACGTATGAATCGGACACTTTTTCCTTTTAAAATCTGCCAAATATGTTTCTGTGATTCCGATCTTTTATCACTCCAATCCGTCTCGTAAGGACTACTACTATTTCTATCTGGAGTTAGAAACATTTTTCTCCTTTCTAGTTCTTCTGCAATATTGTTTATTTCTCGTATGACTATCATTCTCCTAATGAATATATCGTTCTTTTGTGTCCGCGAAAAATTTGTCCGAACCGCAGGACTACGTTGAACGGCCTGTTTTTTTTGAAACTTCTTACTGAGTCTGGAATCTTTTCGATTTTTATGCGGTTTATGTACTTTACTCAATTCAGATGGAAATAGGAAACTGGAATTTTCTTTTGTAAATTCGTTTATTTTTTCTTTTTTAAATAAAGTGATTTTTTGAATCCATCTTATTTTCTCTTCTAAGATCCCCGGCATTTCCTGTAGAAATGAAAACCCTTTTATTAAAAAAGATCTTATTAGAGTTGAAAAGCTTTTCTTTTTCAGTTCTTTTCTCATTCTTTTTTCGAGTTTTTTCCAAATGGGTTTAAAAAAAGAAGGTTGTTCTTTAAGAGGACCAAAAGGTTTTTCTTTTGCCCCTCCCCAGGGCGTTAAATAAAAAGAATCTTTGGTTTTCCCTTTTCTTTTATTTTTCCAATCCGCATTTCTTTTTTTCTCTTTCATTGGATCGGATCGTAGCTTAGATTTGCGCCAAGGTTTCGGATAGAAGGGGAATAGGACCCTTATCTGAATACCGCCCATTAACCAGTTTCTCGGAAGTTCCCTGTCTGATATTTGAACGCCATTATAGGTGCAGTATATATGTAGTTCTTTCTTCCAATCCCTCCAATCCGCATCCCATTCGGGAGTTTTAAAGAAGAGCGCACGGACGATATTTTTCACTATTATCGTTGAAGGCAGTAGGATGTATTTTCTAAAAATCGATTGGGCTATTAAGCTGAGACTTCTTGATCCTTGCAGCCCCAGGACAACATCGTCAAACCCTTGGTATAGCATTTCATCAAAGAACTCTTTTCCTCTTTCCAGCAATGGATCGTCGTCTTCAATTTCCATCTCTTCTAACCAAATAGATTCACTTTTTACCAGTTCTTCCTCTTCTATTTCAGAATCCGAAGTTGAGACTTCGAATTTGGGATCTTTCCCCAACCAATTACGAAAAAAGTATTTCCATAATTCGATGATATTTACAAAAGATGTAAAAGCCGCTCCGCGTATTCTGCCCAAAAAAAGTGGAGACTGGAAGAGTGGTTGATACACCCTCAAAATAGGTATTTTACGTCTTTGAGCGCGCATGGATCCTTTGATTAGGCCCCGATAAGGATCTCTCTCTCTTGGGTAATCTAGTAGTGCTATCTCTCCGATTTTTTCTTCTAGTTCACCATCAGAATTAACGTTGATCTCCTGATCGTCCTCATCACTATAAACTACCAAGCGGTCGTATTTTCTTAAAAGAACCGCATAGTACTCTGTCGGTTCGTCCGCATTTTCTTTCTCCGCATCTTGTGAATCGGTATTCAAATTGTATGACCATCGAGGAACTTTTCTACGGATTCTTCGTCTTTCAATGATCTTAGACCTCCTTAGATCTGATCTAAGATATTGATCAGTATCAGGTACTAATATCTTGTGTAGAACTTTCACAGTTATACTTGCATCTTCATCTCTTGTATTAATAAGTTCTGGGAAACTAATAACAAGGAGACGGTGAATCCTATTGATCCACGACTTTGTTGTGTAAATTCCGGGTGAATCCATTATTCCTCTTAGTTTTTTCCGATATGGTCCGCTCAAAAAAGGATCATATGCTTTAGGCAAGTAATTTTGCTTATTCTTTTTATTGTACAATCTGGTCCTTTTTTCGAGCACATCCAAAGCGGGGGCTCCCTTGCCTAGAGCTTTTATTCGATTTATGAATTCATTGCACAAGTTGCGCCTTTTTTCTGTGTTGATATAAACCAAAGAACGATAGAGACCCGGCGGTTTTTTTATTTGACTAGGCGAATAACACTCGAACTTTCTT